AAGAGGATCAAACCATTTCTTCTGACTCTTTTTCAAATTCGATAAATGTTGGTTGATCGTATATTTCATTATAGTTATATGATTCAGAGTATCATTTCCTATTTGATCCCTTTGAATTCCATATTCGAAGTTGCGATCGGATCTATTCATTAAAAAGAATCGATTCGATACATTTCTTATGTACCCATAGGTGCTATATTGGATTTGAATCAGATTTCGGATCAATCTATATTGATTGACTGCCTCCATTATGTTGTTGCTAGCAAATACCGCTGTTTTTAGTTTGGGATCTTCCAACTCATTCCCGCAGTAGATCCGGACCGATTTTTTTCTGATCCTTCGAGAAAAAGATTCATTCTCCTCATAAAAAAGAGGAGGTAGAACCAATAAAGATTTCTTTTTCGATTCATCTCTGGAGTTGAATACCTCATTCAAGAATCTTTTTTGATCCAACCCGTAGGAATCAATAGAAAAGGCAAATCCCCTATGATACACCAGATCTGGCTCGGTTATTGATAGAGTGAATAGATCCGCCATTTCTGGGAATCTCTCTTCTGATTCAAAAAAATCGTGGCGTAACGCGTATCCCCCTTTGTTCCGGTCATGGAATAGATGAAAGAAATCAAAAAATGGATTTTTGTTCAAGAATGAAATCTTATTGGAACTGTCCATATCCGGTTCATCCTTCGGAACCATATCACATCCCGGATCTGGTTCCGAAGGATGAATTGAGACGGTATCTTGTAAATACGTAATTATCTTGAATATATCAACCATTTCTTTCTTTTCCGCTCGCCTGGAAGGGACAAAAGAAACATCTTGTTTTTTCTTCAACAATTTATGATCTCTAGTGGACCTCTCAGTAGGATTCGAACCCAGATGAAGTTCTGACCATCTGTCAGAGAAAAAAGAACGAATCGATCTTGTAGGATTCCCAAGAAATTCTTCGATTTCTTCCGGAAGCAGATGATTATTCATCCGCTTCTCAGGTTCCGTGAATAGCCAGGACATGGAGGAAGATCCAAAAAGGCATTTCGGGAATCGATCTGATTCTATCTCTGTTCGTTCCGTTTGAAGAAAGGAAGGATCCCAAAGAATCGATCTCTCTTTTAGTTGCTGAATCTCTGTTTGATCGATCAATGTGTGATATTCTGAATTCTCATTTCTAACGGAATCGAAATGATCTCTGGATTGATCAGAAGAAGATCCTTTCCATTGGCTAGAATCCGTTACTTGAACGAAAATAGATCTTGTGGAATCATATTGAATATTTGACAATACATTCCGTACCTTGCTAAAAAACCGATCCTTGTTTACCAACCACACATTGTCTAACCAAATCCAATTCTCTCTCGAGACGTTCCTCAAAAAATCCGATTCGTGCTGATTCTTCCCCCAACTAACGAAGAGATCTTGGCGGAATTGCCACATATGAAATTGAGCACAATTTTGCAAAGAAATACCCCACTTGTTTCTCGAGAAGAGATGGGAAACATGCTCAATATCATTGGATTGCATAGTTGCCCCAGCTCCTTGTTGTTTGAAGAAACTCTCCCCCTGAATTGGTCTTTTTTCACGAAAAGCAGACATGAGATAACAAATCAAGTCTTTCCCTAAGATTTCGAATAGCTGTCCCGAATTCAAGTTGATTATGTTTCGTTTCTTCCTCGGAGAAAGACGATCAAACAATTCCCAATCATGGTCCTTGCGGATCGGATCATCCGTATAGGATAAAAAAAGAAACTCCAGATATTTGCTATCTTTCTCTTTGAATGAGATCTCAATTCCAGCTACGGTTTCATTAGATATCTGACAACTAGAATCCCTCTTTTTTCCGATCCGGTTCCTCCACCACCGCGAACCCCGGTTAGATTCAGGCATGATACGCTTTTTCTTTCTTGGGAGAACCCAAGTACTCTCTTGCGGATCCATGAAACAACTCTCAGAAATCTTTTTCCTTTTTGGAAGATACAGGAGCGAAACAATCAACCTATTTCTATTGGAAGACCAAAAAGATTCTTCCAATGTCTCCTTTCTGGGTCCAATGGAATTCATAGGTATAGGAAGAAGCCCCATCAAATAGATATTTTTTCTTTCAACCATCTTTCGATTGTTAATACGAGATATAAGGACCACTACTACAAGCAGTACTACACCTTTGATCGTGAAATATCGATTGCTTGTTGCACCCTGTGAATCACGTGAAAGTAGGATACTCCAAATTCGGGGGTCAAAGAGTTTCATAAAACGTTCTTGGTGGAAAAAAATGTGAGTGAAAGATCCCACTGAATCGAATTTGATCCATGAATCTAAGAAATAGTGAGAATTCTTGATCTCTCTCAATTCGAATATCCAGGATTTGAATTGATGTCGTTTCATTGATTCCTCCTAAAGATTTCATTTCAATTGGAATTTGGTTATTCACGATGTACGATGATCCCTGTTAAGCATCCATGGCTGAATGGTTAAAGCGCCCAACTCATAATTGGCAAATTCGTAG